ATGCAAATGGCTAAAATATCTTCTGCTTTATATGATTATCAATCAAATAAAAAGTTATTCTATGTACCAATCCTTACATCTCCTACTACCGGTGGGGTGACAGCTAGTTTTGGTATGTTGGGGGATATCATTATTGCCGAACCCAATGCCTACATTGCGTTTGCGGGTAAAAGAGTAATTGAACAAACATTGAATAAAACAGTACCCGAAGGTTCACAAGCGGCTGAGTATTTATTCCAGAAGGGCTTATTCGATCTAATCGTACCACGTAATCCTTTAAAAAGCGTTCTGAGTGAGTTATTTCAACTCCATACTTTCTTTCCTTTGAATCAAAATTAGAACATTAAGTTCAATTATTTTGAGCAAACAAGTAATTAGTTTATCAGAATCCAAGTCAAAATTAGACGAATGGGGTTTTCTTTGTTGACATAAGATCTAATCGTATAAAGAATCAAAAGTCACAAAAAATCCGCCCCTTTTTCTATATTCCTGATTATTGATCAAGACGCCTCTATCAACAAGATAAAAGATGAAATTCTTTTTTTCGTGAAATTAGGCAAATAAAAAAAATATCCTCTTCTCGTCATATATAATTAAAATCTACAAAATATAGAATTTTTTATCTTTCTATATCTTACGATAATCCTATTTTGACTAAGAATCCCTGCTCCTGCTGGATGGGATTCTAACAAACCCTTCAATATAAATATATAAATATAATTAATTTTTAAGAATATAATTAATTTTTAAGAAACTTTTTGCTTAGTAAATGAAATTCGAAGACAAGAGCAAAAAATGAAGAAAAGAATAATAATAATATCTCATCCATATCCTTTCAAATCTTTCATGTAGAAATTAGATCTATACTTAATAGATATTAAGTAATAATAATTCCAATTTCTAATTATCAAATTATAATAAGATATCTTTATATATAATAAGATATCTTTATATTATAAATATAAATAATAATAAAAGGTACAAATAATAAATCGAGGTACCCATTCTATGACAACTCTTAACTTTCCCTCTGTTTTGGTGCCTTTAGTAGGCCTAGTCTTTCCGGCAATCGCAATGGCTTCTTTATTTCTTCATGTTCAAAAAAACAAGATTGTTTAGAGCCGATGGGCCAAAATCTCATCTATTTTTTTTTTCAAAACTGACGCTTGTATCATAACACAGATATCCATTTAGCAAAATATGGTATAAGCGGCTTCCGCCGAAAAACTCTTATGTCTGCAGAAAATGGTATTAGGGGTAAATGTATTCTAGCTATTTTCAAATAGACCCGAATTGACGGATGGCTGAACTGTAAAGTTGGTCTATCTATATGTATGTGGCTATCTTTAGTGAGATCATACGAAGGGTATGTTATTAGTTTAGATCTAACCAATTTAATGAATTACTCCTAAAGGTTCACATCAAACTAGTGCTAGTTGATGCGAGTTACTTCGGAAACAAAAGGACTAAAGTCAAATTCATTTGGGGTATTCTCTCAATTCCAAAAAACGCAACCGGATCAAGTATGAGTTGTCGATCAGAACATATATGGATAGAACCTATAACGGGGGCTCGAAAAACAAGTAATTTCTGCTGGGCTGTTATCCTTTTTTTAGGTTCATTAGGATTCTTGTTGGTTGGAACCTCCAGTTATCTTGGTAGAAATTTGATATCTTTATTTCCGTCTCAGGAAATAGTTTTTTTTCCACAAGGAATTGTGATGTCTTTCTATGGGATCGCGGGTCTTTTTATTAGCTCCTATTTGTGGTGCACAATTTCGTGGAATGTAGGTAGTGGTTATGATCGATTTGATAGAAAAGACGGAATAGTGTGTATCTTTCGGTGGGGATTTCCTGGAAAAAATCGTCGGGTCTTCCTCCGATTTCTTATAAAAGATATTCAGTCCGTCAGAATAGAAGTTAAAGAGGGTATTTATGCTCGTCGTGTCCTTTATATGGATATCAGAGGCCAGGGAGCCATTCCATTGACTCGTACTGATGAGAATTTTACTCCACGGGAAATGGAACAAAAAGCTGCTGAATTGGCCTATTTCTTGCGTGTACCAATTGAAGTATTTTAAGAAATGAGCCAAGAAATCAATGCTTTCTCAGCAGGAGGGTAAAAACGCAAGAATCCTATTTTTCTATAACATAACTTAATTGAGGTTTCTTCAGAACATTCATTCGAGTCAAAGCATACATATATGCAACAAGTATAAAATAAAACTCTTTTGGGGATCTTTTATATGTATCGAAATATACATAACTCAATTCAATAAAAAATCAGAAACAAATCGAAATATCTCATAATCAACCATTTCGAAATAAGGAAATTCCCCCCTTTTTTACTTGTTGGAATTGAGACTTTAGATTCAGATAGATCATATCTTGTAATTTTTTAGAAGCTTCTTTTTATACTTTTTGTGCTCCTTAATGACCAAAAAATTGGATCTCTTATAATGATAACTAGCCAATTTATGTCGTTTTTTGCCACTCATTTTTCACAATATTCTTCAGAAATTTCCCTCAATTATTCTATCCCTGACTACTCATAGTCAGTTAAATTTTTTCGAAATATAAGATATTTTGATATAATGATAGAAAAGGAGTTCTTTCGTCTCAAAATATGAATAATATTCATATTCATTATTTAAATTCTTCCGGGCATTCATCGAAAGGAGATATGTGCTTCGAATTTGACCAATTGAGATATAGGGAAACAATATTTTTGATTATTTATTCATTCGAATTTTTCGCCTATTTCTGTATTTTTTTCGAGATTCAAGGCCTAACCACGAAATCACAAATAAAAAAGAGTGCATAGATTCATAGGTTCGATAACTTGTAATAGAACTGATGCGTGAGAGAAATATTAGATTACATAGAGTCGATGAATGAGATGGGTTCATTAACAATTCACAGATGAAAAAATGGCAAAAAAGAAAGCATTCACTCCTATTTTATATCTTGCATCTATAGTATTTTTGCCCTGGTGGATTTCTCTCTCATTTCAAAAAAGTCTGGAATCCTGGGTTACTAATTGGTGGAATACTAGGCAATCCGAAACTTTTTTGAATGATATTGAAGAAAAGAGTATTCTAGAAAAATTCATAGAATTAGAGGAACTCCTCTTCTTAGAGGAAATGATCAAGGAATACTCGGAGACACATCTACAAAACCTTCGTATAGGAATTCACAAAGAAACAATCCAATTAATCAAGATACACAACGAGGGTCGTATTCATACGATTTTGCACTTCTCGACAAATATAATCTGTTTCATTATTCTAAGTGGTTATTCTATTTTGGGTAATAAAGAACTTGTTATTCTTAACTCTTGGGCTCAGGAATTCCTATATAACTTAAGTGACACAATAAAAGCTTTTTCTCTTCTTTTATTAACTGATTTATGTATCGGATTTCATTCGCCCCATGGTTGGGAACTGATGATTGGCTTTGTCTACAAGGATTTTGGATTTGTTCATAATGATCAAATTATATCTGGCCTTGTTTCCACTTTTCCAGTCATTCTAGATACAATTTTAAAATATTGGATTTTCCGTTATTTAAATCGCGTATCTCCGTCACTTGTAGTGATTTATCATTCAATGAATGACTGAAAAATTATCTACCTAATCCAATTATAATTATAATGTTTCTTACTTTGCAGTTGTACATAAGCAAAACATTGAAAATCGTACTTACTCTTTATCTTTTTACCCATCCCGGAGATTCATCCTATATATTAATCCAGTCAAATTATTCCAGTAAATAACAGAATCGTGGATAGGAAACTCCATTAGTGACCTACCCCAATTTATTGTATAAATTTTCGGGATCAATGGTTGGACCATGCAAACTAGAAATACTTTTTCTTGGATAAAGGAACAGATTACTCGATCTATTTCCGTATCGCTCATGATATATATCATAACTCGTACATCCATTTCAAATGCATATCCCATTTTTGCACAGCAGGGTTATGAAAATCCACGAGAAGCGACTGGACGTATTGTATGCGCCAATTGCCATTTAGCTAATAAACCAGTGGATATTGAGGTTCCGCAAACGGTACTTCCCGATACTGTATTTGAAGCAGTTGTTCGAATTCCTTATGATATGCAACTGAAACAAGTTCTTGCTAATGGTAAAAAAGGGGGTTTGAATGTAGGGGCTGTTCTTATTTTACCAGAGGGTTTTGAATTAGCCCCTTCCGATCGTATTTCCCCCGAGATAAAAGAAAAGATGGGCAATCTGTCTTTTCAGAGCTATCGCCCCAATCAAAAAAATATTCTTGTCATAGGCCCTGTTCCTGGTCAGAAATATAGTGAAATCACCTTTCCTATTCTTTCCCCCGACCCCGCTACTAAGAAAGAGATTCACTTCTTAAAATATCCTATATACGTAGGCGGAAATAGGGGAAGGGGCCAGATTTATCCTGACGGGAGCAAGAGTAACAATACAGTTTATAATGCTACAGCATCAGGTATAGTAAGCAAAATCCTACGAAAAGAAAAGGGGGGATACGAAATAACCATAGCGGATGCATCGGATGGACGTCAAGTGGTTGATATTATCCCTCCGGGGCCAGAACTTCTTGTTTCAGAAGGGGAATCTATCAAATTTGATCAACCGTTGACAAGTAATCCTAATGTGGGCGGATTTGGTCAGGGAGATGCAGAAATAGTACTTCAAGATCCATTACGTGTACAAGGCCTTTTGTTCTTCTTCGCATCTGTTATTTTGGCACAAATATTTTTGGTTCTTAAAAAGAAACAGTTCGAGAAGGTTCAATTGTCCGAAATGAATTTCTAGACTCGCGGATTTATCGACATCAAGTTTGTAAAAAGAACCAAATTCTTTTTAGTAATTATCATTATCTATATCTATGATAAAAAATGAAATATCTATGATAAAAAATGAAATTCTAAAAAGCCTTTTGTTTGTTTATACTCTTTTTCTACGAGATGCCGGGAATTCCTTGTACCACATTCCTAGCCA